AATAAGATGCCTGCCAAAAGGATTATTTTGATAGAATAAAACAAGTAATAAAAATTACTCTTATTGTGAATAAAAGAATCAAACTTAACCTTAAATATCAAAAACTTAAATGCATTTTACACTAATTCACAAAAAGATAAGCTAAATAAGCTTTTAGGCCCATAACCTAAACATAGAATTAAATTTCTTCTTTTTAGTGATTATAAATTCAAGAATTATATTTATGTTTTGCATAATAATAGGGGTTATTATAGCAATTTCATCTAATAATTGATTCTCAGTTTGAGTAGGATTAGAAATATCACTTATAAGATTTATTCCAATCATGTCAAACAAAAACAAACTAAACTCAGAATGTTGCATTAAATATTTCATTGTACAAAGATTAAGATCTTCAGTTATAATAATAGGGGTTATTATAATATCGAACGAAATTAATTACAAAAGAATTCTTATACTCGCCATAATAGTCAAATTAGGAGTTCCACCTTTTCATACTTGAATAATCGCAATTATTGAAGGATTAGATTATAATTCAGTATTCATTATTCTTACCATAATAAAACTAGCTCCATTTCAAATCCTAATATACATAAACTCAAACTATACAATATTTATTATAACGAGATTAATTGTAGGATCAATCTCTGGATTAAATCAAAATTCAATCAAAAAAATAATTTCTTATTCTTCAATCTTTAATATAGCATTCATCATATCATGCATTTCAAACTTAACAATTTGAATATATTTTTTTTGACTATATTCAATATCGCTCATAATATTAACTACAATAATAAAAAACATAAATACAAACTTTATTAACCAATTAATATTCAATAACTACAAAAGCATGACTAAAATAATAATATGATTAACCCTATTAACCATAGGAGGATTCCCCCCACTTTTAAGATTTTTTGGAAAACTAATAGCAATTAAATTAATATACAAAACAAGAAACCTAATTATTATAAGAATAATAGTAATTTTATCATTAATCGTTATATTCTTTTATATACGAATAATCTTTATTTCAGTAATATTAAGAAACTTCATACCAAAATGAATAAATATCTCAAAACCAAAATTTAATTTTTATGTATTATCATCAAGCATTATAGTTCCATTTATAATATTCAACTTAAAATCCTTATAAGGATTTTAAGTTAACAAAAACTATTAACCTTCAAAGTTCAAATTACAAAAAATGTAAATCCTAATCCCAAAACCTAGTATCATTAAATTTGCAATTTAATATTTTAATTAAACTACTGGAACTTATTAGGAGAAATTAACATTCATAAATAAATTTACAATTTACCACCTATAAATTCAGACACCCCAATGAATAAATGATTATTCTCCACTAACCATAAAGACATTGGGACACTATACTTTATTTTTGGGTTATGGGCAGGTATTGTAGGAATAATATTAAGACTAGTAATTCGATTAGAACTAAGACAACCAGGTCCTATAATAAATAAAGATCAAGTATATAATACAATCGTAACTGCCCATGCTCTAATTATAATCTTCTTCATAGTAATACCAATTATAATTGGGGGATTTGGAAACTGACTTTTACCACTTATAATTGGGTCACCAGACATGGCATTCCCTCGACTTAATAACATAAGATTTTGACTTCTCCCCCCATCTCTAACACTACTACTAATAAGTTCAATAATTGAATCAGGAACTGGAACTGGTTGAACCTTATATCCCCCATTATCAACAAATCTATCACACCCATCATCAAGAGTGGATTTAACAATTTTTAGACTCCATTTAGCTGGAATCTCATCAATCCTGGGAGCAATTAATTTTATTACTACAGTAATAAACATGCGATCAAAAGGAATAAAAATAGACCAAACCCCCTTATTTGTATGATCAGTTTTAATTACCGCATTGTTACTTATTATATCTCTACCAGTATTAGCTGGTGCAATCACTATACTTTTAACTGACCGAAACATAAATACTTCCTTCTTTGACCCCTCCGGAGGAGGAGACCCAATCCTATTTCAACACCTATTTTGATTTTTTGGACACCCTGAAGTTTACATTCTAATCCTTCCTGGATTTGGATTAATTTCTCATATCATTATTCAAGAAACAGGTAAAAATGAATCATTTGGATATATCGGAATAATCTATGCTATAGTATCAATTGGAATCCTAGGATTTGTTGTATGAGCACACCATATATTTACTGTAGGAATAGATGTAGATACACGTGCCTATTTCACCTCAGTAACAATAATTATTGCAGTACCAACAGGAATCAAAGTATTTAGATGACTAGCAACAATACACGGAGTGTATAAAAACTTCAGAATTTCAATAATATGATCATTAGGATTTATTTTCCTATTTACAATCGGAGGATTAACAGGAATTATCCTATCAAACTCGTCAATCGATGTAATTTTACATGACACCTACTATGTAGTAGCACATTTCCACTACGTTTTATCAATAGGAGCAGTGTTTGCAATCATAGCAGGATTTATTCACTGATACCCATTACTAACAGGAATAACTTTGAACCCAAAATGATTAAAAATTCAATTCACAATCATATTCACAGGAGTAAATTTAACATTCTTTCCACAGCACTACTTAGGACTTAGAGGAATACCCCGACGATACTCAGATTACCCAGATCTATACATAACCTGAAATTCAATTTCATCTTATGGGAGACTAGTATCAACTATAAGAATCATAATAATAATAATAATTATCTGAGAAAGAATAATTGCAAAACGAATAGTAATATTCTCAATTAATAACACATCTTCAATTGAATGATTACAACATAACCCCCCCCAAGAACACTCATATAGAGAACTTCCAAAAATCTTAAAGTTCTAATGTGGCAGAAAAATGTAATGAACTTAAGATTCATTCATAAATAATATTATTTCTTTAGAAATCCACTCATGAAAATCTAAAATTACACAAGACGCCGTATCACCTATCATAGAACAACTAATCATTTTCCACGACCATGGAATAATAATCATCACTATAATCACAGTAACAGTTGGATATACAATTATTTCATTAACAACAAGAAAACATACTAGACGATACATTTTAGAAAACCAACTAATTGAACTTATTTGAACTTTAATTCCAACCATCACATTAATCTTTATTGCATTACCATCTTTGCAAATCTTATACTTAATTGAAGAATCAATAAAACCGATAATCTCAATTAAAGTTATTGGACACCAATGATATTGATCATATGAATACTCAGACTTCAATGAATTAGAATTTGACTCATATATAAAACCTTCAATAAATTTAAATAAAAACGAATTCCGACTTCTGGACGTTAATAATCGAATAATAATCCCCTTTAATACTACAACACGAATCTTGACTTCCTCAGCAGATGTTATCCATTCATGGACAATTCCATCTGCAGGAATTAAAATTGATGCAAGCCCAGGCCGAATTAACCAAAGAAATATAATAATTAACCGGCCTGGGCTATTTTTCGGTCAATGCTCAGAAATTTGCGGCCCAAACCACAGATTTATACCCATTGTAATAGAAAGAATTAACATAAAATCATTCATTAATTGAACAAAAACCTCATTGAGAAACTTAAATGCAAGTATTGATCTCTTAAATCAAATTTAGGTAAACGCTAATACCCTTAATGAAGAAATTAGTTTATTTAAAACATTAATATGTCAAATTAAAGATGAAAATCATTTCTTTATTCCTCAAATAGCTCCATTATGATGACTAACACTAATATTAACATTTAATTTAATACTATCAACATTAATATGTATATTATACTTTAACAAAAAAATCAAAATAAATACAATTAATAAATTAAAAAAAAAAGAAATAAATTGAAAATGATAAATAACTTATTTAGAACCTTTGACCCATCAACTGGTATGATATCATTAAATTGAATTAGATCATTAATATTCATTACAACAATAAACTATAATTACTGAATAAATCCTAACAATATCAACAACTTAACCCTAACTATAATAATAATAATAAAAAAAGAAATAAACATAATTATAGACTTAAAAGGAACCCACATCTTAAATATAAGACTAGGATTATTCATTTTAACTAACAACATAACAGGATTAATCCCTTACGTATTCACATCCTCATCTCATATATTATTCTCACTATCCATAGCTCTTCCAATATGAACAGCATTAATATTATACGGATGAATAAACAAAACCAATAAAATACTAAGACACCTAGTCCCAACAGGAACTCCCCCTATTCTAATACCATTTATAGTAATAATCGAAACAATCAGAAACCTAATTCGACCTGGATCTCTAGCAGTACGATTAACAGCAAATATAATTGCAGGTCACCTACTTATATCCCTTTTAGGAAATAACTGCACAATAATAATAACAATTATAGCAATATTTATATTTGTAACATTAATAATATTTGAAATAGCAGTATCAATAATCCAGTCATATGTATTTATAACATTAATAACACTATACTCTAGAGAAATTTAAATGAACAATCATCCATTTCACATAGTAGAAAATAGACCCTGACCAATTATAACAGCAATAAGAATATTGTCAATAACTACAGGATCAGTAAATATATTTTATAAATCAGAAACATGATTACTAATACTTGGAACTACAACAACAATTATATGCATAATTCAATGATGACGAGACGTAATTCGAGAATCAACCTTCCAAGGACTTCATAGAAATATAGTAGTAAAAAACATAAAAATAGGAATAACTTTATTCATTTTATCAGAAGTAATATTTTTTCTATCATTCTTTTGAGCCTTTTTCCATAGAAGACTATCCCCATCCATTGAAATAGGTATAAACTGACCACCATTAAACATAAAATCATTCAATCCAATAAGAATTCCACTATTAAATACAATGATTCTTTTATCATCAGGAATAACAATAACATGAGCACATAGATCTCTACTAACAAAAAACTACTCACAATTAATAAAAAGAATAACATTAACAATTATATTAGGAATATACTTTTCAATACTTCAACTATATGAATACTATGAAGCAACATTTTCAATCTCAGACTCAATTTACGGAAGAGTATTCTTTATAAGAACTGGATTTCACGGAATCCACGTACTAATTGGAACAATATTCATTTTTACAACACAATACCGAATATATAAACTTCATTATTCAAGAAAACATCATGTAGGATTCGAATGTTCAGCTTGATATTGACACTTTGTAGATGTAATTTGATTATTCCTCTACATTTCAATTTACTGGTGAGGAGGATAATTCATTTAGTATATATAAGTATAATTGACTTCCAATCAAAAGGATAAAAAATAAATGAATTATTTCAATTACACTTAAACATATAACAACACTAATTATTATTTCAACGACACTTATAACACTAATAACATTAACTACCAAAAAATCAACAACCGAAATACAAAAAATATCACCATTTGAATGCGGTTTTAACCCTATATCAAATAAACGAATACCATTCTCAACACACTTCTTCATAATTGCAATTATCTTCCTTATCTTTGACGTTGAAGTAGTAATTATTATACCAATAATCTTAGTTATAAAATCAACTATAATTAAATACTGAATACTAACATCAATATCATTAATAATAATCCTATTAATAGGACTGTACTATGAATGAAACAATGGAATATTAAATTGAAGAAAATAAAGCTATAGTTAATAATAACATTTAATTTGCAATTAAAAGGTCCTTATACTAAGGTAACTTTGATCATAGAAGTAAAAATACAAATAGTTTCGACCTATAATCAGGGATATAACCCCTATGTTTATTAATTGAAGCCAAAAATTAGAGGCAATCTATTGTTAATAGAAAAATTGATTAAATCCAATTAAAAGAGTAAATGAATTAAAGTAGCCGCTAACTAACTTTAAATGCGGTTAAATTCCGTTATACTCTTATTCATTTAGTTTATAAAACAAAAATATTTTATTTTCAATAAAAAGAAGAATTTAACAATGAATTTGTAATTAGAAATAAATTCTCCTTAATATCTTCAATATTAAACTCTAATAAGCTATAAATACTAATAAATGAAAAAAAAAAATAAAAAATAAGTTAACATAAAATTAACAATAATATTATTTAAATAAAACTGAAAAACCTTAGAAAAAAAAAATAAATAATAATTTAAACTAAAAGATAAATAAAACTCACCTCAATATAAAACCCTATAATAACTTAAACAAAAACTTAAAAAACTAGAAACCAAAAAAACAGAATAACCAAATATAAACCATATTCCAGAGCAAAAATAATAATAATTCAAATTTAAAGAAAAATTTATATAATTAATTTCAAAACCAAAAACAAAACCCAAAATCAAAATTAATAAAGATAAAAACTTTAATAAAGAAGGCAAAAAAACCCAAAAAAAATCTAGATTAACTAACCAATTAAAAAAACAACCAAAGACAACTGAAAAAAAACTTATAAAAAATACTCTAATACCCATAAAATTAAACTCATCTTTTTCTGAATTTAAAGGCAAAAAATTATAAACAGTTAAAACCGAGTAGTAAAATAAACGAAATGAATAACAACAAGTTAAACCTAAACTAAAAAAAAAAAAAAAAAAAAAAAAAAAACCTAAACCATTAAAAATAGAATTCTCAATTAATATGTCCTTAGAATAAAAAGCTGCCAAAAAAGGAATTCCACATAAAGCCATACTTGAAATATTAAAACAAGCCGTCGTAAGAGGTAAAAACCTACAACATCCCCCCATAAACCGGATATCCTGATTATCACAATAATAATAAATATAAATACCAGAACAAAGAAACAATAAAGACTTAAATATAGCATGAACCAACATATGAAAAAAAGAATAATCTACTCACCCCAAAAACAAAGACATTACTATTAAGCCTAGTTGACTTAAAGTAGAAAAAGCAATAATTTTCCTTAAATCAAATTCAAAATTAGCGCAAAAAGAAGACAGAATTATTGTAAATAACCCAACTAAAGAAAAAATATAATTATAAACAATTAATCCTTCAAAAAACCGAATTATTAAATAAATTCCTGCAGTAACAAGAGTAGAAGAATGAACTAATGAAGAAACGGGGGTAGGAGCAGCTATAGCTGCAGGCAACCAACAAGAAAAAGGCGCCTGAGCTCTTTTAGTAAAAGAAGACAAAATCAACAAATAACCAATAAAATTATCTAAATAAAAATTACAAAAAATAAAATTTCAACATCCATAAGACATAACTCAACTAATACAAACAAGTAATCCAATATCCCCCAAACGATTAGTTAAACAAGTGATTATACCAGACAAATATCTACTAACTGAATTATAATAAATCACTAAACAATAAGATACAAGACCCAAACCATCCCAACCCAAAAGAATTCTAATTAAATTAGGTCTAATAATTATTAACAACATTCTAAGAACAAATAATAAAACTAAATAAATAAAACGACTAGATGAAAATCTAAAATAACCTATATAAGAAGATCTATAAATAACAACTATAGAGGAAATAAATAAAACAATAGAGATAAATATAACTGACCTCCAATCCAAAATAACAACATAATAAACAACCAAGGAATTCAAACTAACCAACTTTAATTCTATAAATAAACAAAAATCAGTTTGCAAAAAAAACAATCCAAAATAAAAAACCACAAAAGAAACTAACAAAAGAAAAAAAAATCAATTAATATATTTATTTATCAAAAACTAAGGATAATTACTCATCTAAAGTTCCACAAACTCTAATTTTAACTTAAACTACTTAATTAAAAAATCATAAAAAAAAACAATAAAGTAACTAAAGGAAATAAATGAGAAAATAAAAGAAGATACTCTGAAACATGAACATTACAACAAGAATAAAAACTTAAAAAACTACCATGCTGAGAAAAAGTATACAAATAAAAACTAAAACAAGCTGAAATAAAAGAAGAAAAAAACAAAAAAATAAATCTATAATCATAATAACAAATGGATCTCATAATAATAAATAACTCACCTAAAAAATTAATTCTAGGAGGACAACCCATATTAAATACACAAAAAATAAATCAAAAAAATGAAAGTCTTGGCATAAAAAAAATCATTCCCTTAACCATATACATTCTTCGAGATAAAACACGTAAATAACAAATATTAGCTAAGCAAAACAAACCTGAAGAACATAACCCATGAGAAACCATTATAACAAAAGCCCCCAATATACCAAAACTAGATATAGTTAAAATACCCATTAAACATAAACTTATATGAGAAATAGAAGAATAAGCAATTAAACTTTTTATATCAACTTGAATTAAACAAACTAAACCTACTAAAAAAGAACCTAATAATCCTATAGAAAACCAAATATATCTATAATTAAAAAAAATTAAATCATTTAAATTTATAAACCGAATTAATCCATAACCACCAATCCTAAGTATTAAACCTGCTAAAATCATAGAACCTGAAACTGGGGCTTGAACATGAGCCCTAGGTAATCAAAAATGAACCATAAATATGGGAAACCTAATTAAAAAAGGAATAACAATAATAAAATTAACATAAAAATTATTTCTTAAATTCAATTCAAAAATAAAAGTTAAAGTATAAAAATCTAAATAAACATAAACAATAAATACAAATAAAGGCAATGATCCAAACAAAGTAAAAAAAAATAAATATAAACCAGATACCAAACGTTCAGGTTGATAACCTCAACCAAAAATTAAAACTATTAAAGGAATTAAAATAAACTCAAAAGAAATATATATAACTAATATATTAAAAGAACAAAAAATTAAAAACAACAAAAAAACAATTAAATAATTTAAAAAAAAAAATAAACTATTATTAAAATTTAATCTTGATAAACTCATTAAACTAACAATATAAAATCTTAGAATAATTAAAATATAAGACAGGAAATCAATACCAAACAAATATCTAATACAACTAAAACTAAAATTAATATTAGAAAAAACAAAAAAAAAAATAAAGAATATATAAATAAATTGATACAAATAAAAAAAATCAAAAAAAAACATAGGGATCATAAAAACCAAAAAAAAAATAAAACTTATCATATAAACATAGAATTTAAAAAATCATTAGAATGACAACGAATTATTAAAACAATTAAACCTAAACCTAAAACACCCTCACAAACCAAAAAAGTCAAAAAAATAATATAAATATAAAAAGAATAAAAAAACAAGCAATAAAAATAAATAACTAATAATAAATAAATAATAATAAATTCCAAACTAACTAAACACAAAAAAACATGCCTACGAACCAATACGAGACTCAAAACCCCAAAAAATATTAAAAAAAAAAAAAAATTAATCATTAGTTTTAATAATTTAATAAAAATATTAATTTTGTAAATTAAAAATGAATAAATTCTTAAAACATCAGTAAAACACAAAAATGCGCATCCTAAATCTCCAAAACTTAAATTTTAATTAAAATATTTACTGAAATCAAAATAATATTAATCAAAACAATAATAGTATCATCAATAATAACATCATCAATAAAAAAACCCATATCAATAGGAATCATATTAATAATTCAAACCACATGAACTATTATACTAATAAACACAATTAATAATTCATCATGAATCCCTTTAATTACATTCTTAATCATAATAGGAGGATTATTAGTAATCTTTTTATATATAAGTAGAATCACTTCTAACGAAAAATTCAAAATAAACTATAAACTTTCACTTATAATTATTATTATAATAATCCCACATGAAGAACTAATATTATCAGGACAAAACTTTGAAAGAGAAGAAATTTTAACCAAAAGCAAAGAAATAATTTCCATAAGAAAAATATACAGAAAATCAATAATTATAACAATATTAATAATTATATATTTAATATTAACAATAATCACAATCAATAAAATTGTAAAAACATTCGAAGGACCATTACGATCAAAAACCTATGAATAAATCTATTATTAAAAAAAATAAATTATTAAACATAATAAACAAATCAGTAATTACATTACCAACACCTTTAAACCTAAGAGCATGGTGAAATTTTGGATCACTATTAGGATTATGTCTAATAACTCAATTAATTTCAGGAATCCTACTGTCAATACATTACACACCAAATATTGAATTAGCATTCTCTAGAGTAAGACATATTATACGAGAAGTTAACTATGGCTGAATAATTCGAACAATTCATATAAATACAGCATCAGTATTCTTTATATGCATATTCATACATATTGGACGAGGGGTCTACTACTCATCATATAAATATAGAAAAACATGATTCTCAGGAATTATGATTATAATGTTAACTATAGCAACAGCATTTCTAGGTTACGTCCTACCCTGAGGACAAATATCATTCTGAGGAGCAACAGTAATTACAAACCTATTATCTGCTCTCCCCTACCTAGGCCAAAACTTAGTAAACTGAATTTGAGGAGGATTTGCAATCAGAAACCCTACACTATCTCGATTCTTTTCATTACACTTCCTTTTACCATTTATTATTACCATAATAGTTATTATTCACTTATTCCTTCTTCACATTACCGGGTCAAGAAACCCAACAGGAATAAAATCAGAATTTGATAAAATTCCATTCCATCCATATTATACAATTAAAGATTTAATAGGAATAATAATAACCCTAACAATTCTAATAACATTATCATTAACAGAACCTTACTTACTAGCAGACCCAGACAACTTTACACCTGCAGATCCAATAGTAACTCCAATTCACATCCAACCAGAATGATATTTTTTATTTGCTTACGCAATTTTACGATCAATTCCTAATAAACTAGGAGGAGTTACAGCTCTATTTTTATCCATTCTAATTCTATCAATTCTACCCATATCAATAAAAATAAAATTTAAAAGACTATCATTCTACCCAATAAACCAAATAATATTTTGAAGATTCGTGTCAAATTTTATAATGCTTACATGAATCGGATCCCAACCTGTAGAAATTCCATTTATTAAAACAAGAATAATCCTAACACTTATATACTTCACTTATTTCATTATAGACCCTCTACTAACAAAAGCATGAGATTTAATTTTAAATTAGTTAATTAGTTTAAGTAATATAAAACATATATTTTGAAAATATATAATAGATAAAATTTATTAACTTTACAAAAAAAAATGATAAAACAATAAAAGCCTAATAAAAATAAAAAAAAACAAATAATTTAATGATAAAGGCAAATAAACCTTCCATGCCAAATACATTAACTTATCGTAACGATAACGAGGTAAACAAGAACGAACCCAAATAAAAATAAAACATAAAATATTAATTTTAATATAAAAAAAAAATGAATTACAATCCCCTCCTAAAAAAACAAGACAAGTAATTATTCTTATAAAAATAATAGAAGAATATTCTGAAATAAACAAAAAAGCAAAACCACCTGAACTATACTCAACATTAAACCCAGAAACTAATTCTCTCTCTCCTTCAGAGAAGTCAAAAGGACTACGATTAGTTTCAGCCAAACAACAAGAAAACCAACAAAAAAAAAGAGGAAAAGATAAAAAAAGAAATCAAATTAAAGACTGAAATAGACCTAAATAAAAAATATTATATCTACCTAATAATAAAAAATAACAAACTAAAAACAAAGACAAAGACACTTCATAAGAAATAGCCTGAGAAATTCTACGAATACAACCTAATATAGAATAAACTCTATTAGAAGATCAACCACAAATCATAATAATATAAACACTTAAAGAAGAACATACAAGAAAAAATAATAAACCATAATTAAAATTAACACAATTAAAACAAAAAGGATAAAGCAATCAAATAAAGAAAGATTGAATTAAACCAAAAATTGGACATAAATAATAAATAATATAATTAGAATTTAAAGGAAAACAATACTCCCTTAAAAATAACCTTAAACCATCTCTAAATGGTTGAAACAATCCCAAATAACCAACCTTATTAGGACCTTTACGAAATTGAATATAACTTAAAACCTTACGCTCCAATAAAGTAAAAAAACCAACTGAAATTAAAACAACAATAATCAAAAAAAAAAAATTCAAAAAATAAATTATTAGATATGTAAAAATACATATTATTAAATCCTAAATTTAACACAATTAAAAATCTGTCAATCTAATTAACAATATATAATTGTACTAAACGGTCCTTTCGTACTAGAATAATATAAAAATTATGAGATAGAAACCAACCTGGCTCACACCGGTTTGAACTCAAATCATGTAAGAAATTAAAAGTCGAACAGACTTATTATCAAAAAAACTACCCCCTGATATAATCTTAATTCAACATCGAGGTCGCAATCTTATATATAAATATGAACTTACCATACAAATTACGCTGTTATCCCTAAGGTAACTAAATCTTAAAATCTAAAAACTCAGGATCAAAATAATCATAAATAAATGAAATATAAATTTAAAGTTTAATTTAAAAATCACCCCAACTAAATTTTAAATAATAAAATAAAAATAAAACACTAAAATATTATTAATTAAAAAATAAAATAAAGTTCTATAGGGTCTTCTCGTCCCCATAAATTAATTAAGCTTTTTCACTTAAAAATAAAATTATAAACATAAAATTAATAAAAACTATTTTTCATTAAATCATTCATACCAGACTCCAATTAAAAGACTAATGATTATGCTACCTTTGTACAGTCAAAATACTGCAGCTATTAAAAACTAATCATTGAGCAGATTATACCTTTAATAAAAAACTAAAAGAAATGTTTTTGATAAACATTTGAAAATATTATTTGTCGAGTTCATAAAAAATAAATAAAAATTATACTAATTCCATCAATATTTATAATAAATAAAAATTATATAAAAAAAACTAATAAAATATTAAATAAAAATTAATCATATAACAAAGTTCTAATTTATTAAAAACTTAAAAAAAAATTCAATTTTTTATAAAAACTTAAAAAAAAAAATTTTAATAAAAAATTGAGATTATCCCCAATTAAATAAATTTTTAAAAAAAATATAAATTAAATTTAATCTTAATTAACCAGATATAACAAGGGACGATTAACTTTTAACTACTGAATTTAAATTAATTATTATTATAAAACACAAAAAAAAACAAATTCAAATAACCTTAATTCGGGAAATAAATTATAAATCTATTATTAAAAAAACCCTAATACAAAAGGTACAAAAATTTATCCTAAAAAATTAAGAACTATTCCTAATCAGTAAAAAATAAATAAAAATAAATTAGTTATTAATTATACTAAAAAATTAAAAATTAAAAAATAAAAAATAATAAAAATAAAACCATAATTTATCAAAACAAACTAAGTTTTCCTATTAATGTAAATAATAAACTTTAATATAAGCTACATTTTGAATAACTAACCCTACCTTCCGGTAGGGTTACTTTGTTACGACTTATCCTAATATAGGAGTGACGGGCAATATGTACACTAATTTTTAAAATTCAATAAAACTAATTAACTTAATTTACTTTCAAATCTTAACAAAAAAAAATAATATAAAATCATATATTAAAATTAAAACTAAAATAACCCATTTAAACACTCTACAAAACTACACCTTGACCTAATATGAAAGAATACTAATCTAAAAGAAAATTAACCTAAAAGAACATTCCTAAATATAGAGATATATAAATAAAAATAAAGGTATAAACTATCGTGGTATATCAATTAATAAACAGGTTCCTCTGAATAAAATCAGCCGCCAAATTCTTTGAGTTATGAAGAAAATAACTCCTTTTATTCTAGTTTTACAAATAAACTTAAAATACTAGGGTATCTAATCCTATTTTCTAAATTAAATTTTAAATAAATTTTACATAGAAAATAAATAAAAAATAAAATTCCACCTAATATTTTAAAATATAAATCCAAAATAAAAATAAATTTTAACTAATAAAATTAATTTAAGTATAATTGTATAACCGCGAATGCTGGCACAAAATTTATCAACTTTATTTATAAATTACTTAATCTAAACACAAAGATGAAAAAATTTTAATTACTATAAATTAAAAACTTTAATAATTAATATATAAATTATATATAAAACTAAGTTTATAGACAGAATCAAACTATATTATTAAATAAAAAATTAATAAATCAAGAATATAAAATATTGGGGGGGTAAGGCAGTAATTATTTGTGCTACTTATACTTAAAAAAATAAGTAAAAAGCAGATTTCCCTTAAACTTCTTTAAATAATTAAGCTAAATTAGATATAAAGGACATAATTCATGATTAACTACGGAACAATATAAGCAAATAGGGGTTTACTTAAATATTCGTATATTAAATTCATGGTTAGTTAAAAATGATAAAGTAAACAAAAATCTGTAAATTTACTTGAGTAAATATTAACTCATGATTAACTACGGAACAATATAAGCAAATAGGGGTTTACTTAAATATTCGTATATTAAATTCATGATTGACAATTACTTGGCTTAAATAATATAAGATAATTACATTAATTTATAATCTTATTTATAAAAATAATATTAATTCAGGAATATATATTATTAGATTTAACTATTAATAACTATTATACCTTAATTTTTCCATTAGCTTTCTTTTTTTTTACCAAACGAAAAAAAGAAAGCTTAATTTGTTAATAAAAGATTTTGTTAAACATTATATATATATATATTAATTGTTATAATAAATATTTTATTAATATATAAATCTATCCTATATAGAATTAGGATAGATTTAATATTATTTAATATATATATATATTTTAATTATTAATATTTAATTATTATAATAAATATTTTATTAATATATAAATCTATCCTATATAGAATTAGGATAGATTTAATATTATTTAATATATATATATATTTTAATTATTAATATTTAATTATTATAATAAATATTTTATTAATATATAAAATATCAATTTAAAATAAATAAAAATATAACCACCATATAATGGAATTCTACCTGACCAAACTATTTTTACTTTA